TCTATGAAGATAGAATTCAGTCGCAACGGAAGAATCGATGTTTTACTATCAAGCATAAGTTTCGTGTCGGACGCCGTATTCATACTGGCAATTATAATCAAGGATTACTTTCTAAATCTCCATCTATTTCCGAGATCCCTCCTGAAAAATTTTTCAAATACAAGAGTTCAGTATCTTCCCACGAATTGGTGAATTAAGCGGGATTCTTTTTTTTGTACAGAAGAAAGGGGCCCAAAAATTTCAGGAAATACTTATCAAAAAAAAATATTTATACAACAAAATGTGGGAGAAATAAACAAGATGCAGGGTCGTTTGTCTAGTTGGCTAGTCAAACACGGGCTAGTTCATAGATCATTGGGCTTCGATTATCAAGGAATAGAGACTTTACAAATAAAGCCCGAAGATTGGCATTCCATTGCTGTCATTTTATATGTATATGGTTACAATTATCTACGTTCTCAATGTGCCTATGATGTCGAACCGGGCGGGCTGTTAGCTAGTGTGTACCATCTGACGAGAATAGAATCCGGTGTGGATCAACCAGAAGAGGTATGCATCAAAGTATTTGCCCCAAGGAGGAACCCTCGAATTCCGTCTGTTTTCTGGGTTTGGAAAAGTGTGGATTTTCAAGAACGGGAATCCTATGATATGTTGGGAATCTTTTATGATAATCATCCACGCCTGAAACGTATTTTAATGCCCGAAAGTTGGATAGGATGGCCTTTACGTAAAGATTATATTGCCCCCAATTTTTATGAAATACAAGATGCTTATTGAATGATAAGAAACTTCTATTCACTTCAAGAATTTCAAATTAAACAACTATATATTATAAATATAAGGAATGTTTGTACACTCTGTTCTAGATCAAACAATCGTAGTAATTGACATTTTTTCGGATTATTGTTGGTTAAAAAAGAAATAAAATCGAATTAGGAATTCGTGTAAATTTGAAAGTTGTGAAGATACTTTTCTTTTTAATGAGCTAAGCCAATAGAACCAAACAACTTTTGTATCATGAACTTTGTACCGCGAACATCGAACATCACTTAGATGATCTGTAGAAAGTCACGCAATTTGGGGGGGAAATGCAGAAATAGAAAAAAAGAAATGAGAGGAAGTCGGATTTTATTTGTACTATATCTGATATACATCTTGTCTATTCTCATCCATTACCCCCTAGACTTTTCGGTCTTGCAACTAATTTAACAAATTAAACCTTTTCGAATCCGTATAAAAAAACCAAACTCTTTTCCATCTTTTTATATACTCTTTACCCATCTATTTTATAGGTGGGGTATCTCTCTAGACACCTAGAGAAATAAGTTACGTATGCGCAGGATCTATACGATTAATGCATATAGATCCATATCAATTAATTTGTAAGATCCAAATGAATCATGTGCCAGGAACCAGATTTGAACTGGTGACACGAGGATTTTCAGTCCTCTGCTCTACCAACTGAGCTATCCCGACCCTTCCCTACACAGCATCTACTCATTTTATATGAAAACTGGGGTCTATGTCAATTAAACAAAAGGTGCAAGGGTATTACAAAGTCTTATCTAGGCCCCGGAATTTCCTGGATCGTGAAAAGAAGACTTTGTATGTAAGTATTAGTATAAGTAATGATATGTATTGGGAATCATTCAAATGAGTGGGGTACTCCTTGCTCAAAGCTGTTCATGTATAATTGATATCACAAGGCGACTGATAAGAGAAAAACTTTTCTGCTCGAATACCTTTGTGGAGGAAGAGACCCAATTTGGATTTGAACCGTTAACAAAAAAAGAGGATAATTAGTTAGAGAATCAAATGCGCTTTTTTGGGGATAGAGGGACTTGAACCCTCACGATTTATAAAGTCGACGGATTTTCCTCTTACTATAAATTTCGTTGTTGTCGGGGTTGACACGTAGAATGGGACTCTATCTTCATTCTCATCCGATGGATCGGTTCTTCAAAAGATCTATCAAGGGGAGTAAATGCTTTAATTTAATAAACGAATATTCGATTCTTTCTTCAACTTGGAATTGATTCACAAAAATTCTTCCATTTTTTCATATTCATAAAACGAAGATTCGGGTCGTTATCAATATTTTTTCATTTTATATTTTTTTATTATACCATAGTATTTAAGTACGTATGCCTATAGGTTTCTTCTTCATCCTTTTTGGAGTTTAGATTGAAGAATTCTTATAACATATCACAACGCAAGACAGTCAACTCCATTTGTTAGAACAGCTTCCATTGAGTCTCTGCACCTATCCTTTTTTATTCTTTCCTTTTGGAAAGCAGGAGTGGGCTCAGGATTGCCCATTTTTTTAATTCCAGGGTTTCTCTGAGTTTGAAAGTTATCACTTAGTAAGTTTCCATACTAAGGCTCAAACCAATTAAGTCCGTAGCGTCTACCGATTTCGCCATATCCCCTCTTTTTTTGTATGCTTAAGATCTAAGTGTGATGTACTTTCCCTTTTTGAATCTTTTTATTTAGAACGGAACCGTTGAATTCTATATCTATATAGAAATTCATATACCAAAAGGCATTTCATCTTTTTTTCTTATTTTCTTTAATTTTCAATTTCTAGTGGGAGCTCATATCTGATATGGGCCAATCAGAAAGAATTCTATCGCTTTTTTATCTTCAATTCAATATAGACGGATATCTATCACTATATATATGAACCTTTTTTTCATTTTAGCATGAAAGTTGGAATACTCAAAGGATCTATTCTTTTTTTTCTTAGTCAAAGTACAGGAATGCCTTATTCCGATCTGAATTGCACCTTTATCTATATTTACTGCAATATAGGTTTGAAATAAATTTATATTCTATATTTTTTATGATTTATGAATAGTTAATAGCTAAGATATAGTTTTTGGAATTATTATGCATGTAAAATTTCTCTTATGTGAGCCCGCTTAGCTCAGAGGTTAGAGCATCGCATTTGTAATGCGATGGTCATCGGTTCGACTCCGATAGCCGGCTTTTCTTTATTTGTTCTATTTTTTATACGATTGAGAATGTTTCTTTGAAATTACAGAATAAAGATACCTTTCTTTTTTCAAAAGGGCGACGATTTCTACTGAAAAAGCGAAATCTCGGCAGAACAACTCAACGGATCTTTTTTAGTAGTTGTATTTTATATGTTTTTTTGTGTTGATTTGTATATTATTTTTTTCGTTATTTTAGATTTTTATTATATTCTATATTAAAAAAATGTAATTATATTATTTATATTCCCTAGAATATAAATAAATATACAACAAAACTCCAAAAAAAATAGTAACTAAACTAAGAATAAATAAATATATACAATAATTAAATTAATAAATGAAATTAAAAATCAAATATTTAAAATCAAATAAATAATAATGAATAATGCATTTTTATACAAAAACAAGGAGGAACTTCGGATACGTACATCTTTCATTTCACTATTCCGTCTAGTGACATTAGTCGTTCTAGTCCAACCAAATTAATATAATACTTCAGGGGATTTCGCTTCATTTATCATTTAGTTTAGTTTTAATAAAAAAAATTAAATATCAATAACAATAAGGAGTTTTTATGTCGCGTTACCGAGGGCCTCGTTTCAAAAAAATACGACGTCTGGGGGTTTTACCAGGACTGACTAATAAAAAGCCTAGAGATCTTAGAAACCCCGCACGTTCCGGGAAAAGATCTCAATATCGTATTCGTCTAGAAGAAAAACAAAAATTACGTTTTCATTATGGTATTACAGAACGACAATTACTGAAATACTTTCGTATCGCGAGAAAAGCCAAAGGGTCAACAGGTCAGGTTTTACTCCAATTACTTGAAATGCGTTTGGACAACATCCTTTTTCGATTGGGTATGGCTCCGACTATTCCTGGAGCCCGCCAATTAGTTAATCATAGACATATTTTAGTTAATGGCCGTATAGTAGATATACCAAGTTATCGTTGCAAACCCACCGACATTGTTATGGCGAGGGATAAGCAAAAATCCAAAGCTCTTGTTCAAAATTATCTGGATTCATCCCACAGCGAGGAATTGCCAAAACATTTGACTCTTCACCCATTCCCATATAAAGGAGTAGTTAATCAAATAATAGATAATAAGTGGGTCGGTTTGAAAATAAATGAATTGCTAGTCGTAGAATATTATTCCCGTCAGACTTAAGCCTACCTTAAAGAAAAGGGTTTAGAAAAAGTTTCGGAAAAATTAGCCTCCTTTCTCCAAACGAAATTGATTTAAGATTAAGGTAAGGGTTTTGATTCGGATTTTTCCCATTCATGTATCATAGATCGACAGAGAGAGTTTCGATTTCTTGTCGACCTTATTCCATTTTTTTACATATCGCAGCAATTTCATTAGAACTCGAAAATCTATATATATCCAGTTTAGAATATATATAAAGATAGAAAGAAGGATCTACCTCTTGGTTCATTTGTTGTGGTCGGCGATGTTGGTGAGTTGGGTGTAGGTACGGAAAGAGAGGGATTCGAACCCTCGGTAAACAAAAGTCTACATAGCAGTTCCAATGCTACGCCTTGAACCACTCGGCCACCTCTCCTACACAACAATTATGACCCAGGAACCGAATGAATAGCGAGTTATTCATATTTTTGTTTGAGATAGTTTTTTCTTGGGAAAACGAAAAAGGTATCTTTTTCATATTTGCGAAGATGCTGTTTCCGCCCTTGTAGGAATCAACGGATTGATGGGTTTATGTTTTTTAGATTATGATTAATGGATACCTTTCAATTATGATTCCATTTAAACGACAATTCCATAAAAATTAGAAAATTCATTTATTTAAAAGTTTTCACCAAAAAAGGCGATTATTTCACAGATCTTTTACAAATTTATGACTCATCCTGGGGTGTGGCTATTTGGTTGTATAGTGTCTACTCACTATGCACATAACAAAAAAAAATAGACGGTTATTCTTCTATTTACATTATAGAATAATTCTTCGACTATTCCCCCCCCCCCCCCCCCCACCCCCCGTTGGGGCATAATCCAACAAAAGTGAATCTATAGTAAAACTTGATTCTTCAACTTCTATGAAATAGGACTGGTTGGTCCGTTGGTATACTATTTGATTATCGCAAAAAGGAGCAATTTGAGTCTTTGAATATGAGTAGTAGTAGAGGGTTCGTAGCTTTACATTTTCTTTGTTGATTCTTTTTTTTTTACTGAATCTTTTTTATGCAATTTCGTATTGTACAATTCCTTTTTTTGTAGGATCATTTTCCCCCTAGGGAGAATGAAAAGAATTTTCGAATGGATTGGTACCTATGCCTAGATCGCGGATAAATGGAAATTTTATTGATAAGACCTTTTCAGTTGTGGCCAATATTTTATTACGAATAATTCCAACAACTTCGGGCGAAAAGGAGGCATTTACCTATTACAGAGATGGTGTGATTTGATTCTTTTTTTTTACCCCAGCTTATTAAGAAAAAAAATTCTATTTTGATAGATTGTTGAAAAAAATCTACGCTTCGTGAAGGTGAAGTTTATCAATAGAACAATTCCTTCTGTCGTGTATCCTCGATTAATGCAGCCTCATATGCTTCCATTATCCGTTTTAGTATTGAGCGAAAGGTTACACCTATTGGTTCTGTATTCCAGGTCAATCCTACTCTACTAGTTCTAATAGGCAGCATAGGGGAAAAGCACTACACATAGAAATCAACAAGACTAAAGCTTTGTTAAAAATTACTTACTCCCTTCCGTATCTGGGTTGGGACTTAAAAAAATGGTTGGGACAACAAACATCCATCTCGTTCGTACCCCGGATACCCATATAACCATCAAAGACTGTTGAAGTGACTAATTCCTGGAAATTAGGGGGCGTTGAGGACAAAGGAATTGTTGGAGTTACCATTTCTATCTAGTACCAACACGTTTGATGTTAACAAAAGCTCTCACGCAGGAAGGTTGGCTAGAAATTTCGTGCAAAAACACTAGCCCCGCTCAATTCACAATGAGAATAATAGATACATGGAATCAAAAACGATTGAAATATTCTCATTAGACATATAAGGGAGGAGCCGTATGAGATGAAAATCTCACGTACGGTTCTGGAACGGAGATTCGTTTATCTTTTAATCGAATGACGACCGTAACGGATGTCAGCCCAATCCGAAGGAAATTATGCAGAAGCTTTACAGAATTATTATGAAGCTATGCGACTAGAAATTGATCCCTACGATCGAAGTTATATACTCTATAACATAGGCCTTATTCACACAAGTAATGGAGATCATACGAAAGCTTTAGAATATTATTTTAGGGCACTAGAAAGAAACCCATTCTTACCACAAGCGTTTAATAATATGGCTGTGATCTGTCATTACGTGCGACTATCTCCACTATAGAAAGATAAAAGGAAAGAAAGACCAAAAAAATCTTCTAGTAAATATGAAAAAAAAGAAAAAAAAGGCTCTCTACATATGCTTCGTCAAAAACAACGATTTTTATGAGCTGTAGCAAGGAACTAAACTTCATATGCGTCGAAAATATGAAGAAATAAGATATGCCTAGATACTTTTTTCTATGGATAAAAAAATCGAATTGATAGAGAAGAAGCACCGTAAAGATCAATTAACCAGGTTTGGGCCAATACATTAAGAACTGCTTATTTATGCCATACATAATATAAGATAGAAAAAAGTTAGTAATCTGCTTATGTAATAGAGGCAATCCACTAAGGTATTGAGCAGCGGTGTAGGATCAGATCCCAAAGATAGTAAGGCTTTTTTCCTGCATAAGAAAGCCCTTTTCAAGGATTCTATATAAATTTGGATATGAAACCGAGATAGTTACCTTGCAGAAAATGTTAACGAAAAGAGGAAATGCGCATCCTTTAGTCGTCTGAAGGTGGGATAAAAGATAAAACAAAAATGAATTAGAAATAAAAATTCAAGTTTGAAACTCATGTTATTAACCTCTTTTGATTAACCCGAAACCGAAAAGCGAGATAGATCTATGATAAATCTCCTTCCGTTCGGTAGGTAAAACTGATACCAAAAGAATTTACTGTTGAGCCGTATGAGTTAGGAAACTCTCAAGTACGGTTCTAAGGGAAGGAGCCCCCTATTCCGACCGGGGAGAGCAGGCCATTCGACAGGGAGATTCGGAAATTGCGGAGGCTTGGTTCGATCAAGCCGCTGAGTATTGGAAACAAGCTATAGCGCTTACTCCTGGTAATTATATTGAAGCACATAATTGGTTGAAGATCACGCGGCGTTTCGAATAAAAAATTTTAAATTTTTGATATTCTATTTGTTAGAATTAATGTTCTATCTATGAGTCAAATAAAATAGGATCGGAAGAACCAATCAAAGAATTAAAAAATATCCCTTCTAAGACCGTTTGTCGGGTATTTCGTATTAAAGAATAAACAAATAGAGTACAGAATATATTTCTTTTTTTTAGATTATTAGCTATTAATACTAAAAACTTTAACTTGAATTTGAATGATTGATTTCTATTTTCTTTATC